GGTCAGAGGGATCAAAAACTGCTAATTCATATAGAGCCATCGAACCGGCCCAACCAGCAACCAGAGCTGTATGCATTATATGGACAGAAAGCAACCGACCGGGATCATTCAATACGACGGTATGAACACGATACCAAGGCAAACCCATGGAAATACCTCTTTATCAACGAAAAGTAGACACTATGTAACTTTATTGCATTGGAAAAACTATGCTATGGACCTCCCCCTTTCAGTGAATTATCTCTGAGCAAGGGTTAATATTTGTTCTATTCTGTTGGTAATAATGGAACAATTCTGTTCGTAGGAACAAAGAGAAGCAGATCTATTCTATACCCGATAAGTACCAATACGCAATGGGGGGTTGATCCCATTTTTTATGGGCGAATGCATCCAGACTTGTTCATCATTCCAAGGACCTATTCGTAAGAATTTAGAATTTGACTTTATTCATTCTGTCTTCCTTATCCAATCTATGGATAAAATATGATAAAGGCCAATATTATGAAGACACTAAACCCATTGTTACGTTTCCACATCAAAGTGAAATATAGTACTTAATTCTTTTTTCTTTCATTTAATGCCTATTGGTGTTCCAAAAGTACCTTTTAGAAATCCTGGAGAGGAAGATGCATCTTGGGTTGACGTATAGTGCGACTTGTCAGATATATTGGGTCATATGGGATTTCCCCATTCTCTCCCCCGATCGAGATATCCTCTGTTTCGCCCAAGAAACATTGATTGAATTATCAAAAATTTGGAGCGTGAGGTGCAATTAGATCCATTTTTGGGGGGATCCAGATTAATATTATCAATTAGAATAATTTATGGTTGGCTTGGTTGGACCAATAAAATGAAGTATCCAGGCTCCGTTTAGAAAAAACCCAATTGGTAATATATCGACGATTACTACTTCTATCATAAACTATTTTTTTTTTTAAATAGGAGCGATCTCAAAGTGTTAATCAATCAATAATATGATTAATACGTCGAATATTTGGCGGAAGACATGAAATTAATTGAAAAAAAAAAAATTGAAAAAAAAAAGGAAGTCGTAGTAAAAAGAAGTGGTATTGGGGGCATTTATCCTATATGTGCAAATCGAAATCGGGCCTATCTTTACCTGGAGTAGAGCATAAACCTAAAAGAATTGAAAAGGCCCATTCAGGAACAAGAAAATGACATCGTGATTTGGATTAGATCTCGATGAAACAATACATCAATGAGAAGTTAGTTCGATAAGTTTAGTGAATTCTTTTTATATTATAGGGAAACGGACCAAAACTTATCTTTCTTGAAAAATGGAAGAAAGGGTTCCTTCATTAGAAGTTAGAAAGAGTCTGCTATAAAAAAAAAAGAGGGACTGGAATCTACACATTGATTCTATTTTTTTTTTTTTTTTTCGCGGTTTTTTTTGAACCGTATGCATCAAAAGGTGCATGTACGGTTCCTAAGGGATACAATTTGATCCTAATCAACCGACTTTATCGAGAAAGATTACTTTTTTTAGGCCAAGAGATTAATAGCGAGATCTCGAATCAACTTATTGGTCTTATGGTATATCTCAGTATAGAGGATGATACCAAGGATCTGTATTTGTTTATAAACTCTCCTGGCGGATGGCTAATACCCGGAGTAGCTATTTATGATACCATGCAATTTGTGCGACCAGATGTACATACAATATGCATGGGATTGGCCGCTTCAATGGGATCCTTTATCCTGGTCGGAGGAAAAATTACCAAACGTATAGCATTCCCTCACGCTTGGCGCCAATGAGTTTTTTATTTTAATTTGAGAGAAAAAAGAAGACTATGCCTTCGCCATATGAAATAGGAATATCAAGTAATAATAGCATGGCACTTCGAATTCGATATGAGAAAATTCTTTTATTGTTTTTTCAAAACATTAGATTATGTATCGAAAGAGTAGTATGAGATAAAAGGGATTTCCGATTTTATCTTATCTATCGGGAGTCCATTTCAGCGTCACAAACTTTTTTTTGTTTTCACACCGGAAGGCTCTTAACACTTAACAATATTTATGTTATCAAAGAGTACAAAAAAAAAGATTATTTTTTTCCTTATTTGATCGGATCAAAAAGAAACTTTGGGATTGCTGAATCATAAACGAAATAAATATATAAAGCAACGGAACCATCATAGTATTTTTTAACTCCTCCGAAAGAAAGGGTGGTAATTGGAGCATTTACCGATCTGGGTCCGATAGACTCTATATTTTCTCTTTCTTCCGATGAAAGGTAAAAGTAAATTCCATTATAGAGCCGTATGCAATGTGCAAAAGATGCCTGTACGGTTGTTCAATTCTATCTTTTTTTCTTGTTATTCCTTATTTCTTCTCTTCACCTCATCATGCGAACCATTTATTATGTTATATCATCAGGGTAATGATCCATCAACCTGGTAGTTCTTATTTTGAGGCACAAACGGGAGAATTTATCCTGGAAGCGGAAGAACTACTGAAATTGCGCGAAACCATCACAAGGGTTTATGCACAAAGAACGGGCAAACCCTTTTGGGTTGTATCCGAAGACATGGAAAGGGATGTTTTTATGTCAGCAACAGAAGCCCAAGCTCATGGAATTGTTGATCTTGTAGCGGTTGAATGAAAATAGCAGGAATTTCACGCAAATACGTGATTTGATTGAGATTTTATTTATCTTCTTACTCAGTTTAATATTCTATTAAATAGATAAATAGAAGGATAATTCATAATTATCCGGTTAGGATTGATCTAAACCAGCCCATTATGTATACGATTCAGCATGCCAACCATTAAACAACTTATTAGAAACACAAGACAGCCAATCAGAAATGTCACGAAATCCCCCGCTCTTGGGGGATGTCCTCAGCGCCGAGGAACATGTACTAGGGTGTATGTGTGACTCGTTCAGATCATGAGCTGGGACAAAAGAAAAGAAACTTTTTCCAGTATCAATGATCAGTACCAGTGAATAGGATAGAATGTGAATAGGATAGAATGGAAGAACTCCATTCACTATCTAAAAATAAAAAGATCCCTCTATTGTGTATGAAATTTATGGTTTCCATTGGTGCAAATCCAATCACCTCAATTTAAGATGAAAAGCAATTCCCCATTGGTAGCAAATGGTTATCCATTAAGCGGGGAAATCCTATTTAAAGAAGCAGAAAGATTATGTTCCCACTCTTGCAAGAACGGACTAACAGGGTCAGCTACCTAGCTAACCTTCATAATTAAATACCCTTCATAATTAAATACCGTTACTGTATAGGCAGATCTCGTTGTGAAAGACCTATTACTGGATAATTCATGGGTAGAGCCAAAGGGTGTGAACTGTACAAGTTACCAATAATATTGATTAAATGAAGGAAGGGGCTCCGGTGTATAGAGAGGGCCTCGCCGTTTAAGAAGTAACCATAGAAACGATGGAACCACTATTTCTTTATCCATTTATATTGACTATTTTTTTGATTTACTATGTTTTTGATACCTCGTATCAATAAATTTCTTATTTCGAGGTGAAATGCCTAGAAAAAAAAAAAAAAAAAATAGTGGTCGGGAAGGTTATAGTAGCAAAAGCCATTGGAATTTTTATTTTATACATTGGAAGAATCCGTTTTGTTATTAATAGACCAGGAAAAGGGAAAAGAATAGCTGAAAGAAAAGAAATCAATTAGTTATTCATTAAAGTTTCATTTATTCAATGACCAGAATTAGACGAGGATATATAGCTCGGAGACGTAGAACAAAAATTCGTTTATTTGCATCAAGCTTTCGGGGGGCTCATTCAAGACTTACTCGAACTATTACTCAACAGAAAATTAGAGCTTTGGTTTCGGCTCATCGGGATAGAGATAGGCAAAAGAGAGATTTTCGTCGTTTGTGGATCACTCGGATAAATGCAGTAATTCGCGAGAATAGGGTATCCTATAGTTATAGTATATTAATACACGATCTGTACAACAGGCAATTGCTTCTTAATCGTAAAATACTTGCACAAATAGCTATATCAAATAGGAACTGTCTTTATATGATTTCCAACGAGATCATAAAATAAGGGTATTGGAAGGAATCCACCGGAATAATTGAAATGGAGTTCCCCGGAGAATGAACTCCGGGAAGGTAGAGTAGAAATTAGTATGAGAAAATATGATAATATGATAAAGTCGTCAAAATGAGCGAACGTGTTCAATAAAAAAAAAGAATTCTTCTTCTTCCCCGATTCTTTTTTTTTCTTACGACACGACAATCAAATCTGGATTCTCGGATTTTTCGAACAAAACATCAATCTGCGTTTGAGTTGGGATTGGAATTTTGATTCAATTGAAGAGTAAGCCTATTTATTTCTGGTTCTAAGACCAGTAGTTCTAGAGGTCGATTCGGTTCTTTCAAATTGTTTCTCGTTATTAAGAAAAGGTAACGAAGATAAAATACGAGCTTGTTTTATAGCAATAGTAATTAATCGTTGTTGTTTCAAGGTCAATCTATTCACTCGTCTAGATAAGATTTTTCCTTGTTCACTAATAAATCGACTAATTAAACTCATATTTCTATAATCAATTCGATCCCCCGGTTGGATCGGGGGCAAACGCCTACGAAAAGATCGCTTGGATTTAAGAAAAGGTCGCTTGGATTTATCCATGGTTTGTTTATTCCTTATCCCTAAAATCCTATTTCGGTCGGATCAAAAATTAATTAGAATTAAGAAATAGGATTTGGTTTGTTTATATATGGGTTTGTTTATATTTAAATATATGTTATATATATAATATGTCATTTTTCCTGTTCCTTGGAAGGGTGACACACAGGCGTTGGTTCGATCTATTTCTTTATCTCCCCATGAATCGTATGTTTGTAACAATAGGGACAGAATTTTCTCAATTCCAATCGACTAGGCGTATTGTGTTGATTCTTTTGAGTAATATATCTGGAAATGCCCGTTGATTCTTTATTAACACCGTTTCGGACACAACGGGTACATTCCAAAATAACCGTTACTCGGACATCTTTACTCTTGGCCATCAACCTCCCTTGGGTTTTTGATTCACTCAACTCTCAACTCTTCTATTTTTTCGATCCGAAGCGAAGAAGAAAAGAACGAAAAAAATAGAAGTTGCTAACTCGAAATACAATTATGAAAGATTTCGTTGCAATCAATAGAATAATAGTAAATAATTAAATAATAAGTAATACAATGATTTCTAACTATATTTCTAATTGCAGTACAGTATTTTATTTAAGTATCTTGTATGATACTGTTGTCCTAGACCCACATTTTCATTTCCGTTCTTACTCTATTATTAATTTAATTCGAGCCTGAACCCGAGTTTCGCTGAGGTTGAATCCACCTTTTTTATTCTTTCTCTTTCCTCCCTTATTCTAATTCTAAAAAGAGAAAAGAGGGGGAGCAGAATTAGTCACAGATATTTGATTGTATCTCTAATCTTTTTCAACCCTTCCCATGTCAATAACTAGAATGAAAAAAAGGGGAATGTCAACGCATCCGGGAATAAACGATTGATCTCTATCAATAGACCTGCTAAAGACCCGAACCATAGAGTACTTAGTACCGGTGCTACGGAGAGATATGTTTTTAGATCTCGCATTGAAAATCCTCCTTCTTTATTGGAATTGGAATACATAATAGTAATACATATATGATCAGATGCATATGTAGTTAAGGACCACTTGTAGTTGTACGCGGAATCCCTAATTCAAATTGAAATGTACAATGATTCGGTAAATAAGATTTTCTTTCTTTTTCTTAAAACAGAAAAAAACGTCCCTTTCTTCCTGAGCATTCCCGAAAAATATTCATTTTATTTTGACGGTGGGTTTCATATGTATGTATATAAGTCTTTTATTATTATTATATGTTATTTATTATTATTATATGTTATATGATATGAGACCAAAAAGAAGAAATGGCAAGATAAATTGTGTATATTAATGGAATAAATAACGATATGGAAAACAAGACAGGGATTCTCTACAATGACACGGTAAACCAATTGAAAGGGATGTAGCGCAGCTTGGTAGCGCGTTTGTTTTGGGTACAAAATGTCACGGGTTCAAATCCTGTCATCCCTACCTACCTATTACTTCTCCTCTGAGCAGTAACGAGGGATCAATTGAGATCGATTAAATTGGACATACATAATCTTTCATTTTATGATACTATATATGATAGTATATGCATGCAAGATGTATTGGGGTTACAAAAAGAATCACAGTCTTCTCTATTGTGATAAGAAAGCGCTCTTAGTTCAGTTCGGTAGAACGTGGGTCTCCAAAACCCGATGTCGTAGGTTCAAATCCTACAGAGCGTGATTCCGTTCTTGTTAGGTCAAATTACACTGAAATAACTTCACTAACTTGAACAGCAATCTGAATTTGACCTCCTGTGGATTAAAGAAACGAAAGGAGGAGGTCAATAAAAAAAAGAGATGTTAATTAATCAAAGGCCCAACTGATCACCACGTCTGTATTGTAAATATGCAGTTACGAATAATCCAGCCAAAGTAATAGGAATTAAACCTAATACAATTCCAAATAGAAAAACTTCAATCATTTCGATTTGTTTGAAAGGGGAAAAAGAGGTGATATCTATCCCTAAATATTAATCCGAATTGCCTATGAATCTCAATGACTACTAATTGGCAATTGACACGGTAAGGAACTATAGAATACATAGAATCCCGCAGAAATATTTCTTTTTATGAATTGTTCATTTCATTTCAAATAAGTCGTATTTTGCTCAGACCAATAAATAGAGCTGAGGTTATAGTTAAAGCCGCTAGTAGAAAACCGAAATAACTAGTTATAGTAGGCATGAAGGAACTAAATGAAATATGGTCTTTTTATACATATGTTTATAAAGCACTTACCTAAGTTTCAATTTTTGCAAGATACGAGGATAAGCAAAAATACCAATTGAAAGAATAAGTTCAATTGAAAGTTTTTGATTCATCAACCATTATCATTATCATTATAGACGGCACTAACAAAGATAGAGTGGCAGAGGTAGAAAAAGAAATCAATTCATCATCTGTGACATCTACCGATTCCGTGATTCCGAATCAAGAGATTCATTGGGCAACTCATGAGTAAACTAATATTAAAATAATAAGAACTGTGTCGTGTAACTTCATTCAAAAATTAAACTCTCTTTGAATCACTATCACTATGGAATAAAATCGGAAAATTTGTATAGAATCCATTTTCTATTTTAGAACGAACAGTGACCTTATAACATAAGACCTTTTACTTTAATTTTAACTCATTAGATTCAGTAGTAGGTTCATTCACATAATATTTCGAATGAAAAAAAGAGATATCGCACGATCAGATCACTCGAAAAAATAAAATCTTTATTTTGGTCCAACTAGATTCTAAGACTAGTAATTTTTATTAGCTTTTTCTTTCTAGGTTCTACATTTTTTCTTTCTATATTATAAAGCCCCAGCCTTGTAGTTAGGTCAAGCAAGAACCTTTCGATCT